CAGGATCCCGATTTTTTTTACTACCCGTAGCTTCGATACATTTCGAAATCGAGAGATGTCTACCGGGGGGGGTTCTATCAGACAACAATTAGCAAATCTAGATTTACGAATGATTATAGATTATTCATTGGTAGAATGGAAAGAATTGGAGGAAGAGGAACCCACAGGGAATGAATGGGAAGATAGAAAAGTTGGAAGAAGAAAAGATTTTTTGCTTAGACGCATGGAATTGGCTAAGCATTTTATTCGAACAAATATAGAACCAAAATGGATGGTTTTGTGTCTATTACCAGTTCTTCCTCCTGAGTTGAGACCAATCTATCATATAGATGAGGATAAACTAGTGACCTCGGATATTAATGAAATCTATAGAAGAATTATCTATCGGAATAATACTCTTACAGATCTATTAACAACAAGTATAGCTACGCCAGAAGAATTAATAATATCTCAGGAAAAATTGCTACAAGAAGCCGTGGATGCACTTCTTGATAATGGAATCTGCGGACAGCCAATGAGGGATGATCATAATAGAATTTACAAGTCGCTTTCAGATGTAATTGAAGGCAAAGAAGGAAGAGTTCGCGAGACTCTGCTTGGTAAACGGGTCGATTATTCAGGGCGGTCAGTGATTGTCGTAGGCCCTTCACTTTCATTACATCGATGTGGATTACCTCGCGAAATTGCAATAGAACTTTTCCAGGCATTTGTAATTCGTGACCTAATTAGAAAACATCTTGCTTCGAACATAGGAGTTGCTAAGAGTCAAATTCGGAAAAAAAAACCTATTGTATGGGAAATACTTCAGGAAATTCTGGATGACCATCCTGTATTACTGAATAGAGCGCCTACTCTGCATAGATTAGGCATACAGGCATTCCTCCCCATTTTAGTGGAAGGGCGTGCTATTTGTTTACATCCATTAGTTTGTAAGGGCTTCAATGCGGACTTTGACGGGGATCAAATGGCTGTTCATGTGCCTTTATCTTTAGAGGCTCAAGCAGAGGCACGTTTACTTATGTTTTCTCATATGAATCTTTTGTCTCCAACTATTGGAGATCCCATTTCTGCACCAACTCAAGATATGCTTAGTGGACTCTATGTCTTAACGAGTGGAAATCGTCGGGGTATTTGTGTAAATAGGTATAATCCATGTAATAGTAGAAACTATCAAAATGAAGATAATAACTATAAGTATACAAAAAAAAAAGAACCCTTTTTTTGTAATGCCTATGATGCAATTGGAGCTTATCGGCAAAAACGAATCAATTTAGGTAGTCCTTTGTGGTTGCGATGGCGACTAGATCAACGTGTTATTGCTGCAAGAGAAGTTCCTATCGAAATTCACTATGAATCTTTGGGGACCTATTATGAGATTTATGGACACTATCTAATAGTAAGAAGTATAAAAAAAGAAATTCTTTATATATATATTCGAACCACTCTTGGTCATATTTCTCTTTATCGAGAAATAGAAGAAGCCATACAGGGGTTTTGGCAGGGCTGTTGTAATTCTATGCTGCCAGGGGGAATTCGAATCTCGCCGGGTTAACTAGGACTAGAATTGCGGAATTTCTACGTGAATCAAGATCTAGAAAAGGAAGTTTTCCAATCACTGACTCAAACCCATTGTCAAATTCTACTCAGCACAACGCAATATGGAGGTACTGATGGCAGAACGGCCCACTCAGGTCTTTCACAATAAAGTGATAGACGGAACTGCCATGAAACGACTTATTAGTCGATTTATTGATCACTATGGAATAGGATATACATCACATATCCTGGATCAAGTAAAGACTCTGGGTTTCCGACAAGCTACCGCCGCATCCATTTCATTAGGAATTGATGATCTTTTAACAATACCTTCTAAAAGATGGCTAGTTCAAGACGCTGAACAACAAAGTTTTATTTTGGAAAAACACCATCATTCTGGGAATGTACACGCGGTAGAAAAATTACGTCAATCGATCGAGATATGGTATGCCACAAGTGAATATTTGCGACAAGAAATGAATCCTAATTTTCGGATGACCGATCCTTTTAATCCAGTCCATATAATGTCTTTTTCGGGAGCCAGAGGAAATGCATCTCAGGTACATCAATTAGTAGGTATGAGAGGATTAATGTCGGATCCCCAAGGGCAAATGATTGATTTGCCCATTCAAAGCAATTTACGCGAAGGACTCTCTTTAACAGAATATATTATTTCTTGCTATGGAGCCCGTAAAGGGGTTGTGGATACCGCTATACGAACATCAGATGCAGGATATCTCACGCGCAGACTTGTTGAAGTAGTGCAACACATTGTTGTACGTCGAACAGATTGTGGCACCGTTCGAGGTATTTCTGTAAGTCCTCGAAATGGAATGATGGCGGACAGGATTTTTATCCAAACATTAATTGGCCGTGTATTAGCAGATGATATATATATAGGTTCGCGATGCATTGCTACTAGAAATCAAGATATTGGGGTTGGACTTGTCAATAGATTCATAACTTTTAGAGCACAACCAATCTCTATTCGAACCCCCTTTACTTGTAGGAGTACATCTTGGATTTGTCAATTATGTTATGGCCGAAGTCCGGCTCATGACGACCTGGTCGAATTGGGAGAAGCTGTAGGTATTATTGCAGGTCAATCTATTGGAGAACCGGGCACTCAATTAACATTAAGAACTTTTCATACTGGCGGAGTATTCACAGGGGGTACTGCAGAACATGTGCGAGCCCCTTCTAATGGAAAAATCAAATTCAATGAGGATTTGGTTCATCCGACACGTACACGTCATGGACATCCTGCTTTTCTATGTTCTAGAGACTTGTATGTAACTATTGAGAGTGAAGATATTATACACAATGTGTGTATTCCGCCCAAAAGTTTTCTTTTAGTTCAAAACGATCAATATGTAGAATCAGAACAAGTCATTGCTGAGATTCGCACGAGAACATCCACTTTGAATTTGAAAGAGAAGGTTCGAAAACATATTTATTCTGACTTAGAGGGCGAAATGCACTGGAATACTGATGTGTACCATGCCCCTGAATTTACATATGGTAATATTCATCTCTTACCAAAAACAAGTCATTTATGGATATTATTAGGGGAGCCCTGGAGAGCTAGTCTAGGCCCCTGTTCGATCCACAAGGATCAAGATCAAATGAACGCTTATTTTCTTTCTGTTAAGCGAAGATACATTTCTAACCCCTCAGTAACTAATAATCAAGCGAGACACAAATTTTTTAGTTCGTATTTTTCTGGTAAAAATAAAAAAGGAGATAGGATTCCTTATTATTCAGAACTGAATCGAATGACATGTACTGGTCGTTGTAATCTCAGATATCCGGGCATTCTCGAGGGAAATTCTGATTTATTGGCAAAGAGGAGAAGAAATAGAGTCATCATCCCACTCGACTCGATTCAAGAAGGCGAGAACCAACTAATACCTTCTTCAGGTATAGCAATTGAAATCCCCAGAAATGGTATTCTCCGTAGAAATAGTATTCTTGCTTATTTCGATGATCCTCGATATATAAGAAAGAGCTCGGGACTTACTAAATATGAGACTAGAGAACTGAATTCAATCGTCAACGAAGAGGATTTGATTGAGTATCGAGGAGTCAAGGTATTTTGGCCAAAATACCAAAAGGAAGTAAATCCATTTTTTTTTATTCCCGCGGAAGTCCACATTTTGGCCGAATCTTCTTCCATAATGGTACGGCACAATAGTATTATTGGGGTAGATACACAAATCACTTTAAATAGAAGAAGTCGAGTAGGCGGATTGGTCCGCGTGAAGAAAAAAGCAGAAAAAATTAAACTGATAATATTTTCTGGAGATATCCATTTTCCTGGAAAGACAAATAAGGCATTCCGATTGATACCACCAGGAGGGGGAAAACAAAATTCCAAAGAATACAAAAAATTGAAAAATTGGCTCTATATCCAACGAATGAAACTTTCCAGGTATGAAAAAAAGTATTTTGTTTTGGTTCAACCTGTAGTCCCATATAAAAAAACGGATGGTATAAATTTAGGAAGACTTTTCCCGGCGGATCTCTTGCAGGAAAGTGATAATCTACAACTTCGGGTTGTCAATTATATCCTTTATTACGACCCAATTCTGGAAATTTGGGACAAAAGTATTCAATTAGTTCGGACTTGTTTAATGTTGAATTGGGACCAAGACAAAAAGATCGAAAAGGCCTGTGCTTCTTTTGTTGAAATAAGGACAAATGGTTTGATTAGAGATTTTCTAAGAATCGACTTAGCGAAGTCACCTATTTCATATACCCGAAAAAGGAACGATCTGCCGGGTTCAGGATTGATTTCTGAGAATGGATCAGATCGCGCTAATGTTAATCCGTTTTCTTCCATTTATTCCTATAAAAAAGCAAGGATTCAAGAATCCCTTAATCCAAATCAAGGAACTATTCATACATTGTTGAATCGAAATAAGGAATCTCAATCTTTGATCATTTTGTCATCATCCAATTGTTCTCGAATAGGCCCATTCAACGATGTAAAATCTCCCCATGTGATAAAAGAATCAATCAAAAAGGACCCCCTAATTCCAATTAGGAATTCTTTAGGCCCCTTAGGAACAGGCTTTCCAATTTATCATTTCGATTTATTTTCCTATTTAATAACCCATAATCAGATCTTGGTAACTAACTATTTGCAACTGGACAATTTAAAAAATATTTTTCAAATACTTCAATATTATTTACTGGATGAAAATGGTCAAATTTATAATCCCTATTCATGTAGTAACATCATTTTAAATCCATTCAATTTGAATTGGTATTTTCTCCATTACAATTATTGTGAAGAGACATATACAATCGTTAATCTTGGGCAGTTTCTTTGTCAAAATGTATGTATAGCAAAAAAAGGACCGCATTTAAAATCAGGTCAAGTTCTAATTATTCAAGTTGACTCTGTGGTAATACGATCAGCTAAGCCTTATTTGGCCACTCCAGGAGCAACTGTTCATGGA